TTTCGAATAAGCATGAGTAATCAAATGAAATAAAGCGGCTCGATAGGAGCCCATACCTAAAGCTAACATCGTATAACCCAATTGAGACATTGTAGAATAAGCTAAACCTCTCTTAATATCTTTTTGAGCAAAAGCTAAAGTAGCTCCTAATAGTACTGTTATTATACCTATCAAAGCTATTAGCTTCATTATGTAAGGTATAACTACGAAAAGAGGAAGAAGTCGAGCTACAAGAAAAATTCCCGCTGCTACCATGGTAGCAGCATGTATTAGAGCCGAAATAGGGGTAGGTCCTTCCATGGCATCCGGTAACCACACATGAAGGGGGAATTGCGCCGATTTAGCAATTGCACCGGAAAATAATAGGAAAGCACACAAGGTAACAAATAAAAAATGAACCTCATTATCATTATTATAAATCAAGTTATTGAATATTTCAAACAAATCCTGAAATTCGAAACTGCCTGTTATCCAATAAAGACCTAAAATTCCTAATAATAAACCAAAATCGCCTACACGATTAGTTACGAATGCTTTTTGACAAGCATTGGACACAATAGGTCGTGTGAACCAAAAACCTATTAATAGGTAAGAGCACATTCCAACCAATTCCCAAAAGATATAAATTTGGATTAAATTCGAACTGGTAACTAATCCCAGCATTGAAGTATTGAAAAAACTCATATAAACAAAAAATCTCAAATAGCCTTGATCATGAGACATATAACTGTCACTATAAACAAGAACCAAAATTCCAACCGTAGTAATTAATATTAACAAAATAGAAGTAAGTGGGTCAATCAAGTGCCCGGACTCTAAGGAAAAATCATTGTTGATGGTCCAAGACCATACATATTGATAAATGGAACTGCTATTTATTTGCTGAATAAACAGATCGGTCGAAAAAACCATAACTATACTTAACAATAAAACACTGGGAAAAGCCCATATACGGTGAAGCTTTTTTGTTGACACCGGAAAAAGTAGCAGTCCCATTCCTATTAACATAGGGACTGGAAGTGTAACGAAAGATATAATCCATAAATATTGATATGTATGTTCCATAAAAAAAATCTTATTATTTTTAATTAAATTAAAAAAAAAAAATGAATTAAGTTTAACTTATTTTATAACTGTCTTGACAATTTTTATTTTTAATCACTCTAGAAAATAGAACCTTTGATGCCTTCAATCCAATTTAAAGAAGTACCAGGTAGATAAAAATGTGTAAATTTTGACTGATCTAGTTTAGATCATATGTTTGGGCTGGATAATGTATCAAGGTATATACATTAAATTAGATAAGATTTTTCAATTTTAAAGAATTTTAAAGTCCGGGACAGAACTCGAAACTTTTTTGTTATATTATATGTCCATAAATCAATACCTAATGGGGTTGCTAAACCTTAACACAAATTTTCTACCTAACGAAACCCTAAGGATTAATACAATAAAATAGTTTCAGAAATCCCTTGAATGGAATGTTGAAATTGAAAAAAAAAATGAATTTTTTTTTTCATTTTTTCATTAATTTTAATGTTTCTAAAAAAATATTACATTGAATTAACTCCTTCAAGCTCGCCGATTGAATAAAAAAAGGTTATTATAATTTTGAGCAAGCCGCCATGGTGAAATCGGTAGACACGCTGCTCTTAGGAAGCAGTGCTAGAGCATCTCGGTTCGAGTCCGAGTGGCGGCATAACATTTTAAAATTATCTATTTTAAAATTATCTAATTATTAAAAGCATAGAATAAATCCTATAATGAATTCAATTCCGTATGTAGAATTATGGATAATTAAAGTATTTCCCCCTTTTTTTTATGATATTTTTGACTTTAGAACATATATTAACTCATATATCTTTTTCGGTCGTTTCAATTGTAATTATAATTCATTTTCTAACCTTATTAGTCAATGAATTCGTGGAACTCTATGATTCGTCAGAAAAAGGCATGTTAACTACTTTTTTCTGCCTAACAGGATTACTAATTACTCGTTGGATTTATTCGGGACATTTACCAATAAGTGATTTATACGAATCATTAATATTTCTTTCATGGATTTTCTCTATTATTCATATGGTTCCATATTTTAAAAAACATAAAAATTATTTAAGCACAATAACCGCACCAAGTACTTTTTTTACCCAAGGCTTTGCTACTTGGGGTCTTTTAACCGACATGCATCAATCTAAAATCTTAGTACCTGCTCTCCAATCCCAGTGGTTAATAATGCACGTAAGTATGATGGTATCGGGCTATGCAGCTCTTTTATGTGGATCATTATTGTCAGCAGCACTTCTAGTAATTACATTTCGAAAAGTCATAAGAATTGTTGGTAAAAACAATAATTTATTAAATGATTCATTTCCCGTTGATGAGATCCAATACATGATGGAAAAAAAAAGTATTTTAAAAAATACTTTTTTTCCTTCTTCTAGGAATTATTACAGGTTTCAATTGATTCAACAATTAGATCATTGGGGTTTTCGTATTCTTAGTATAGGGTTTCTTTTTTTAACCATAGGTATTCTTTCAGGAGCAGTCTGGGCTAATGAAGCATGGGGATCATATTGGAATTGGGACCCAAAAGAAACTTGGGCATTTATTACTTGGACCATATTCGCGATTTATTTCCATACTCGAACAAATAAGATCCATACTCGAACAAATAAGAATTTGGAAGGTTTAAATTCTGCAATTGTCGCTTCTATCGGTTTTCTTATAATCTGGATATGCTATTTTGGGGTTAATTTATTAGGAATAGGACTACATAGTTATGGTTCATTTACATTAATATCTAATTGAATTGAAGAAAGAGTTTGACAAATATAACCATAGGACAGCTTAACATATAACATATATATAAGAAGCTTCAGGTAAGTCGTTGAGAACCTTTTGAATCACTCCATTACTTGAGTGATTCAAAAGGTTCTCGCAAATGCTAAACATATCTGATTACAATTCCGTTTTTTTTTTTATTTTATAATTTTTTTATTTTATAATAACTAATAACTACCTATAAAATTATAATAATTACCTATAAAATAAAAAAATTAGCTATAAAAATAATTAGATAGAATAGCTTCGACCTTGTCAACTGATAATGAGAAAACGAAATCCGGATAAATACCAATACTGATTACAGGCAGAAGGATAGCAATCGAAACAAATAATTCTCGTGGTCCAGAATCAAAAAAATAAGAATTTGTGGCATTAAACAGCTTGTATCCATAGAACATCTGGCGTAACATAGATAATAAATAAATAGGAGTCAATATCGTTCCAACTGCCATTACAAAAGTAATTAGTATTTTTGGCATTAAAAAATATTTTTTGGCGGTAATTATTCCAAAAAATACTACCAATTCCGCAAAAAAACCGCTCATGCCCGGTAATGCAAGAGAAGCTAATGATAAGATACTGAACATCATGAATATTTTTGGCATTAGGGTAGCCATTCCGCCCATTTCGTCAAGATAAACAAGACGTATTCTATCATAACTTGTTCCTGACAAGAAAAAAAGCGCAGCGCCAATAAATCCATGAGATATTATTTGTAAAATGGCCCCGTTGAGTCCCATATCGCTTATAGAGCAAATTCCTATAATTGTAAAACCCATATGAGATACAGAAGAATAGGCTATTCTTTTTTTTAAATTTTTTTGACCAGAAGATGTTGAAGCTGCATAGATTATTTGTATTGCACCTACTATTATCAACCAAGAAGAAAATATAGAATGGGCGTGGGATAATAATTCCATATTTATTCGAACCAATCCATATGCTCCCATTTTTAATAAGATTCCAGCTAAAAGCATACAAGTACTGTAATGTGCTTCTCCATGGGTGTCTGGTAACCATGTATGTAAGGGTATAATCGGTGATTTGACAGCAAAAGCAATAAGAAATCCAATATAGAATAGTATTTGCAAGGTCACAGGATATGATTGATTAGCTGATGTTTCAAAATTGAATGTTGGTTCATTGGAAGCATAGAAAGCGATACCTAAGGCCCCCATTAATAAAAAAACAGAACTTCCTGCAGTATACAAAATAAATTTTGTGGCTGAATACAGACGTTGCTTTCCCCCCCACATGGCTAGAAGTAGATAAACAGGAATTAATTCTAACTCCCACATAATGAAAAAAAGTAAAAGATTTTGAGAAGAAAATAATCCTATTTGACCACTATACATTGCTAACATCAAAAAATGAAATAATCGGGAATCCCGAGTAATTGGCCGAGCCGCTAAAGTAGCTAAAGTGGTGATAAATCCGGTCAGTAAAATAGGTCCTAGAGAAAGTCCATCTATTCCTAATCTCCAGTAAAAATCAAAAAAATTAATCCATTTATAAGACTCCGTCAATTGGATTAAGGGATCGTCCAATTGGAAATAATAAGAGAATGCATAGGTCATTAAAAGGAGTTCTAGTACACATATAAATATAGTATACCACCTAATTACCTTATTTCCTCTATGAGGGAAAACGAAAATCAAGAAACCCGCGGATATTGGTAAACCTACAAATATTGTTAACCAAGGAAAAGAATTCGTGGTAAAGACAAGATACACTTGGACAAGAAAAACCCGTACTCGAAAACCTAATCTATTTTTTTTATTATTATTATTTTTGAGTACGGGTTTTTGTCGGTAAACAAAAAATCAAATGTATTCAAGTGGTTTTTTCTGGAAAGTATTAATAAGCTAGACCCATGCTTCGAGTTGTTTCATGCCATAGATAAACTCGAACACTCAAGAAATCTGTTGGACAGGCGGATTCGCATCTCTTACAGCCAACGCAGTCTTCTGTTCTTGGAGCAGAAGCAATTTGCTTAGCTTTACACCCCTCCCAAGGTATCATTTCTAATACATCCGTGGGGCAGGCCCGGACACATTGAGTACACCCTATACATGTATCATAGATTTTTACTGAATGTGACATTGGATCTATAATTTTTTTTTTTTTACGTCATAAATTTTCGATCTAGTAAATTTTTAAATAAATCATATATTTAGACACCAGATGAATCAATGATTTATCCTAATTTGTCTATTCAATTTCGGATCGACTCATGAGATAGAACCAAGATACTTTAATTTCTTACGTTTTCGTAAACATTATCAGATATGCTATGTATTATAGATGTCAATTCAAATTAATGAATCTAAATATTTTATATGATTAATACTACTTATTCAACAAATTCAATTGATTGATACGGATTGATTTTCTGTTACGATAAATTGACGAAACTATAGCCGGCCCGATAGCTGCTTCAGCGGCTGCGATAGATATAACAAAAATTGATAAAATATTTCCTTTTAATTGTCGACTATCAAAAAAATCAGAAAATGTTACGAAATTTATATTGACGGCATTCAATATAAGTTCAAGACACATAAGGGCTCTAACCATATTTCGACTCGTGATCAATCCATAGATACCGATAGAAAATAAATAAGCACTCAAACCAAGCACATATTCGAGCATCATCGCCCAACTCCTTATCGATTTCGATTTATTTCAATATGAACAATGAACAACAATTTAACATCAACAGATTAGATTGACTAGAATAAGAATATCACAAGTACAAAACAAAAAAAAAAAAAGATTGGAATATAGATCGAATAAAAGAATTTATATATGAATAATCTTAAAATAAATGTGATAACATAGAATAAAGTCTGATTTGGATTGCGATTGCCGATTTAAAAGATTTATTACTGACGAGCCGTGGCAATCGCACCTATCAAAGCAACTAAAAGAATTATTGAAATAAATTCAAATGGAAGAAAAAAATCTGTTGATAAATGAATTCCAATTTGTTGACCATTACTTACCAAATCTTGCTCTATAATCTGGTTTGCTTTTGTAGTCCAAATAATCCCATACCATGTTGTATTTGAAATAATAGTAATTAGTAAAACAAAAAGACTTGTACAAATTAGAGAAGTAAGACCATTCCCAACAGTCCAAAGATTGAAATCTTTGTAATATTCTGAACCATTCATGAACATCACAGCAAATAAAATTAAAACATTTATAGCTCCCACATAAATAAGGAGCTGCGCCGCAGCTACAAAATGAGAGTTTGATAAAATATAGAATAAGGATATACAAACAAGAACCAATCCTAATGAAAAGGCAGAAAAAATTGGATTGGTAAGTAATACCACTCCTAGACCTCCTAATATAAGACCTAATCCTAGAAAGACTAAAAGAAAATCATGTATTGGTCCAGGTAAATTCATTGTACGTAAAATAAAAGATAAAAAAATCAAATTCTTTTTTTTTTTTCATGACTTTATTGACCCGACCAGGAAAAACTTATTTAGAATGGGTTCCTAATTGAATTAAATCCCAAAAGGTTTAAATTACTGTAGTACCGCTATCGGACTAATCTCATTCTTTCTCGAAAAAATAAAATTGACACTTTCATTTTTATTTCTATTTCGAAATAGAAATAATTATGGATAGAATTATGGCTATATTAATAGATTTTCAATCCAAATTAAGCTGCGCTGCAATTCTTACCAATCAATCAAATCCAATCGCTAGTTGGGATTTGTAGCTTTTGTAGTTATTGACCAAACAAAATGAAAAAAAAAAAAAAAATATTTCAGACTTTTAGATCAAACCTAGATCTTTGTTTAATGATTAAAAATGACTCTTCAATCAATCTTTAATCAAAGGGGGTTTGCCCATTTTGATTAAAGATTGAGGTGAATTCAAAATTGTTCGAATTGTATAATCGTCAATTACTGACATTGGTAAACGACCTAAAGCAATTTGGTTATAATTCAATTCGTGACGATTATAGGTAGAAAGTTCATATTCTTCAGTCATTGATAAACAATTAGTTGGACAATACTCAACACAGTTGCCACAAAATATACAGATTCCGAAATCAATACTGTAATTAAGCAATCGTTTCTTTCGAATATTAGTTTCCAATTCCCAATCAACAACAGGTAAATCTATAGGACATACACGAACACATACTTCACAAGCAATGCATTTATCAAATTCAAAATGGATTCGACCGCGGAAACGCTCCGATGTGATTAATTTTTCATAAGGATATTGAATAGTTACAGGTAAACGATTTACGTGGGATAAGGTAGTCATGAAACTTTGACCAATGTACCTTGCAGCCCGTATGGTTTGTTGACCATAATTCATGAACCCAGTTACCATAGGGAACATATCGTGAATCTCTATGAATAATTTTATATTTGTTTCTTTATCTTGTTTGAGACAAACTATAAATATAGAAAAGAATTACTTTATAGTGAAAAGAGTTGGGAAGAGGTTGTTAATAATAAATTGCCAAGAGAAATAGGTAAAAGAAATTTCCATCCAAGATTTAATAGTTGGTCCATTCTTAGTCTAGGTAAAGTCCATCTTGTTGTGATAGGAATGAACAAGAACAAATAAGTTTTAACCAATGTAATAAGAATACCCATTGTTGTTCCAAAGACTCTACCTACTTTATTTATTTCAAAATCAAAAAACTCCGGAACGGATATGTACGGAATAGAGATATTCCAACCGCCCAAGTAAAGAACTGCTACAAATAATGAAGAGACTAATAAGTTTAGATAGGAAGCAACATAAAATAAACCAAATTTGATACCCGAATATTCGGTTTGATAACCTGCTACTAATTCTTCTTCCGCTTCTGGTAAATCAAAAGGTAATCTCTCACATTCTGCTAGGGAAGAAATGAAAAAAATAATAAATCCTATAGGTTGACGCCACAAATTCCATCCCCCCAAACCATATTTTGATTGTGCCTCAACTATATCAACTGTACTTGAACTGTTAGATAATCATAGTCGGTGATGACATCACTGTTCCCATCGCTATTACAGAACCATACATGAGATTTTCACCTCATATGGCTCCTCGAAGGCCATAAATAAATCTAAGGGCCAGATCATATTATTTATCTCGATATATTTGTAGGATAAATAGGATCCAAATCTATCGGATGCCCCCCCCAATTCCAAAATTTGACCAATGTAATTCTGTCTGTTATAATACTAAAATAAAGTACTTCTGAATTGATCTCATCTTTTAAGAATTTCCATTTTTCTTTCTTGAGCAATAACTTAAATCTTTCAATAAAATACTTCTTGTAGAAATACCAATAAATATTTTAACCTATCATTTTCGATTACGAAAAATAATTAGACAGTCCATTATTTCATGAATTATGACACGAATTCGATTTCTATGAATATCGATATAGAAAAGAAAGAAGAAAAAGGATCTCTTTTTTTTCTTTTTCTATTGTAATTCTATTCTTTTTTTTTTTGTTCCTATTCTTCCTTCTGAAAAAAAAAAGGTAAAGGATTAGTTCGTTCCTGATAGTCATTTGTTTAATTGGTGGATAGGAGCGTACTCTGGATCGGAATCATGGGGAGTACTGCCTGATCATTTCTACTAATTTAAAGCCCCAATTAATATTCTTTTATTTTGGATAATTCTATTACTAATCTTTTATGTATCTTGGTGTTCCTAACCATCCACTCATTTTTATTTTTATTTTTACTCAACTGCTCGGTAGCATTACAGTAATATATATATATATAAATGATAGTAAAAACTCACTAAGGTTGATTCTTTGAGTCCGCTTTCAAGCCAGGATGACTAATCAACCAATTTTGGGACAAATGATCTCATCTTCTTATGTTTATTTCTGCTTTACTGTTGTACATAAGAAATGAGTCTCGATTTTTTTTACTGCAAATTTAGAAGCTGTTTTCTTTCACTCATATAACTATCTAATTTAGTTCATCAATTCAAATGATGAATAAAAAAATAAAGATATATATTCAATTAATTTCACCTTCTTCCTAATAAAGAAAAAGGGAATAGGGAAAAATTTATGTTTCAACGAATCGCACGTAGAGATATGGATAATACACAGAGAGTTAATGGTATTTCATAACTAATCGATTGAGCGGCAGCTCGTAGACCACCTAAAAAGGAATATTTATTATTTGATCCATATCCTGACATAAGAAGTCCAATGGGAGCAATACTTGAAATGGCAATCCATAAAAAGACGCCGATATTTAGATCCGCTAAAACAAAGTGATAGCCAAAAGGAATTACTGAATAGCTTAATAGAGTTGATATGACTGCTATGGATGGTCCGATACTGAATAAACGAGTATCTCCTCTAGATGGAAAAAGATTTTCTTTGAAAAGTAGTTTTGTTCCATCCGCTAGAGCTTGAAGAACTCCAAAAGGACCGGCATATTCAGGTCCAATACGTTGTTGTATCCCTGCAGAAATTTCTCTTTCTAACCACACAATTACTAGTATGCCTATCGTGATTCCCAATACAAGAGTCAAAATAGGGACAAGCATCCATATAATTCCATAGACCTCGTTTAAGGATTTCAATCTGGAAAAAGAATTGATAGCTTGTACTGTTGTTGTATCAATTATCATTTCAACGATCAACTTCCCCCATAATAATATCTATGCTACCTAGTATTGTCATAATATCAGCCAATTTCATTCTTTTAATTAATTGAGGAAGAATTTGCAAATTGATAAAACCCGGCGGGCGAATTTTCCATCTCCAAGGAAAACTACTTTGATCCCCTATTAGAAAAATTCCCAACTCTCCCTTTGGTGCTTCAACTCGAACATAAAGTTCTTGTTTCGGCAATTCAAAGGCGGGAGAAGTTTTTTTACTAATAAATCGATATTCAAAATCATTCCATTCTCGATTCCTTTCTCTATCAAAACTTCGAGTTTCTAAATTTTCATAAGGCCCCCCTGGAATCCCTTCCAAAGCCTGTTGAATAATTTTTACGGATTCCGTCATTTCACCAATTCGGACTAAATAACGAGCTAAGGAATCCCCTTCTTTTTGCCACTGGACTCCCCAATCAAATTCGTCATAACACTCATAATGATCAACTTTACGAAGATCCCATCGTACTCCGGAAGCTCGTAGCATTGGTCCTGATAAACCCCAATTTATTGCTTCCTCTGCACTAACAATACCTATTCCTTCAACGCGTTCTAAAAAAATAGGATTTCGCGTAATAAGTTTTTGATATTCAGCAACTCCTGTTAAAAAATAATCGCAGAAATCCAAACATTTATCTAGCCAGCCATGAGGTAGATCAGCTGCTACTCCTCCGATACGAAAATAATTATGCATCATTCTCATACCAGTGGCAGCTTCGAATAAATCATATATTAACTCTCTTTCTCTAAAAATATAGAAGAAAGGGGTCTGCCCACCAATATCTGCCATAAAAGGGCCAAGCCATAAGAGATGAGAAGCTATACGACTCAACTCCAACATAATTACTCTGATATAGCTAGCTCTTTTAGGTACTTGAATATTTCCCAACTGTTCCGGTCCATTTATTGTTATCGCTTCTGTAAACATAGTAGCTAAATAATCCCAACGTGTTACATAAGGCAAATATTGTATAATTGTTCGGTTTTCCGCAATTTTTTCCATCCCTCTGTGTAAATAACCTAATATTGGTTCGCAGTCAATAACATCTTCACCGTCTAGACTAAGGATGAGTCGAAGAACGCCATGCATTGATGGGTGGTGGGGACCCATATTGACTATCATAAAGTCCTTTCTTGTAGCTGGTACATTCATAGGGGGTTCCTCGATTTATTTTTCCATGAATTACTGAAAACGAAAAAAAGTTCATCAAAATTCAAGTTTAAGATCTAATAAATCAAATAATAAAAAAAAAAGACTCTTCAAATTAACGAGTTTTTGATTCCCGAATGTTCAACTGGCTAATTAATTCTTTATAACGTACTCCATTTTTCTTTGCCAAATAAGACAGTAGTCGTTGGCGTTTTCCTAGAATTTTCCGTAAACCTCTTTGAGATAAATAGTCTTTTCTATGTAATTCCAAATGTGAAGTAAGTCTTCGTATCTTATTAGTAAAACTTACTATTTGAAATTCAACGGATCCCTTGTTTTCTTTTTTGTCTTCTTGTGAAATAATTGAAATGAATGAACTTTTTACCATAAAATGAAATCCCCCTCCTCCCGCCTTTTTAAGATAGTTTTATTGATCAGTAATAATAAATAATGGAATATTTAATAAGAATGTCAGTTTGTTTGAATTTGGTATACACAATAATCTTCAATTCGTTAGGAATTCCTAATTTTGTCAACATTAATCAATCCAATTTTTTTTTTATTCGGCTAGAAATACATAAAGAATGGTATATTTCTTCCCTTACAAAAGAAAAAAAAAAATTATATCTATATCTAAAATAAAAATTTAAAACGAAAAATCGGATTGATTCATTTTTAGATCAAATTGATACATGATTGAATTCCATGTATCAGAATGGAATATGGGATGTAAAACAATGTACATGGACCTCTCCTTGTTTTCATATATTTCATATACTAGATTAGATATGCTATGGGATATATATGACAAATGAACCTTTACCGAATTTTTAATCGTGGACATATATGTATCCTTATCATACTAAACCGACTAGCATTATTGGTATCAAACCAATAGCGATTTATACAAGCTAAATCTTCTAATCGATAATTGGGCCAAAGAAAAAGTTTTAATTTAATTAGTTTATTTTTATCTCTATCAAAACGTTTGCTTTTATCTATAATGTGAGCGTGGTTTTTTATGTTATTATTATTGAGAATTTCTGTATTTATATCATTTCCATTTTTTGAATTGAAAGAAATTAGAATTCTCAATTCTCTACGATGTTTAGAGGATAAAAGATTTTCGGGAACAAGTAAATCATAATTATTTTTGTCTTTATTTCTAGTTAAACTTTGATTTATTACAATAGATTCGGTAAAATTCTTTTTATCAATATAGTTTTTTTTTCTGTATCTTTGATAAATTTGTTGTTTTCTCTTATGAACCAATAAAATATTTATGGTTTGATACATAATAAATTTTCCATCATTTTTTACCGACAGACGGGTTGATTCGATAATCAATATTCCCTTTTTCATCAATTCTGTAAGAGTTAAATCTTTCTGAATCATTAGAATATCTAGACTCAGTTCTCCCCTTTGAATAGAGGATATAATAATTTCTCGTGGATTTGTCAATCTAAGCAGGAGACAATATATTTTTATATTATTGATTATTTTTTGATTTAAAGAATCATCCCATCTTAATTGAAAGCATAAATACCTTTTTAGCAAGAAATCAAGTTCTGCTTCTGTATTACTTTTGTATTGCTTTTTCTTTCTACGCTCTTTCCTGTCTGATCTTACATAATCTTCTTCAACATCTTTTTCTTGGTTTACTAGAACTGATTCAAGATCTACTTGATCCTCAGACTCTTTTTCTTCATGATTTTGATTCTTTAATTGAATGGATTTTGTTTCATTCGATGATATAGATATAAAAGGATCGTTATTTTTCTTTTTGTTGATTTTTTTATTTTCACTAACATTTTTAGTTCCATTAAAATTTAAAAAAAGTAATTTGATTGGTATCACCCATGATTTTATCTTATATGCGTTGCAAAGTATCACAAATTTTGGAAAGAACCAAAATTCTAAATTTGATGTAGGACGATCTAGTATTTCTTCATTCATTCCCATCCAATCAAAAAGGGTTTTTTTTTGTTTGGTTCCGGTATCGATCCAGGATTCAATATCGACTTTCTTTCTAAGACCAAAACGGAGAATTCTCCAATCCAAATATTTTCTATGCGAGCTTTTTTCCGTATCGAGAATATCATCTTCTGCTAGATGCTTATTGACAGGGATACCTCCCGACATATCAAATAATTTGCTTTTATCTATTTTGTAATTATAAAAAAGCTCTTGCTTATTATTTAATTGGAATGGTAATTCATAAATAGATGAGTCTTTTTTATCTTCATAATTAATGGATTTATATAATAAAATATTATATCTATAGTATTTTTTAAAATTATCTTTTTGGTTCGATAATGAATCCACTTCAAAATTAAAATTCTTTTGTTTTTCATAATGAATTAATTGGTCTTTGTCATATAAATTCCATTTATTTAAATCTTTATTTTGGATCATATGCTGTTGATTCATTCTATTTCGCCATTTTTGCGATATTAAGTTAGACCATCTGATCTGAGATAAATCGTATTTATATTGATAATTACTTCTTACCCAGTTTTTCCATTCATTCATTACAGAATTTCTAAAATTTGTATCTTTTAATTTGAACTGAAATCTTCCTTGGACTCCAAAATAATCTTTTATTTCATTCTTAAGAAAAAGAGATGCTCCATGATATTGAAGGACAGATCTTAACTTATATAGGTTAATAACTTGGACTTGTGATAATTTGTAAAATACATATGCTTGTGACAAGGAGGTTATGTTATAAAAAATCTTCGAGTTCTTATTAAAATTACTATAATTTAATGCCTTTTTTATAATCGAGATAAAGTGAATTAGTGTATTTTGATTTGTTTTATCAATTCTTTTGTTATTTTCTTTTTTATTATACATATAAATGTATTTATTAATCATTTTTCTTGGTGATTCAAGAAAAAAATGTACATTGATCCTCGGAATATTAATGATAGCTAGAAGGATATCTATATATATCTTTTCAATCAAAATTTTGATAAAAAAATATGATTTACGGACTAATTGAGCATTGTTTCTTTTTAATATCTGTAAAATATTTTTTGATGATTTTAATTTGAATCTTTTAGCATTATAACTTAGTTTGTTAGGACTAATATTTCTTTCTGAGATTAGAAATCGTTTTTTCTTTTCTTTTGTAATTTTTTCTATTTGATTTCTTATTGTCTTTGTTCTGGCATTCAGATCTTTCATTTTTTTTTCTGTCAGTGAATAGTTTATCCAATCTATAGATCGAATTGAAGTGGAAAATTTATGAATAGTCCGATTATTGATTGGTGAATTTTTTTCGTTTTTAGTTTCATTTAATTCATATACTTTTCTAAATCCAAATAATAGAATTGGATTTCTTTTTGATTTTGAAAATTTATTTATTATTTCTTTTAGAAATAGAATACCTTTGATGAACCAGTTTTTTGTTTCTTTCGGTAAATGTAGAAATAGTTTTCTTTTTTCTTTTAAAATTGTTAGAGTTAGAAAACCATTTTTTTTCAACTTTCTAATTTTTTTTTTTAGTTTTTTAAAAATAGGTTCAAAAAGTGAAAGCTCTTTGCGGGGAGAACCAAAAGGAAGTTCAGCTTCCATTCCCCAAACTGTTAAAAAACAAAAATCATTTTTTTGTCTTTTCTTTTTTATTGGATCTTTAGAAAGGAATTTAAACTTAGATCTGTGCCAAGGTTGTAGTCGAAAAGGAAATAGGATCTTTATTTGAATACCATCTGTTAACCAGTTTTTCGGAAATTCTGTTTCTGATAATTGAACTCCATTATAGGTACATTTAACATGCATTTCTCTATTCCAATCCTTTAAATCCTCGGACCATTCAGGAATTTGAAATAATAGCATACGAATGATATTTTTAGCTATTATTAATGAAGGCAATAGAATATATTTTCGAAGAATCGATTGAATTACTAAAACACAACCTCTTATTGCTTGAGCAAAAATAATGCTATCCCAGGTTTCGGCTATTTCTATACGGACTTTTTCTTCTCTTTTGTCTTCTTCTCGTCTATTTTTGATCTCTTCTTTTTCTTTTTTGTCACTTTCTTTTGTTTTTTCTTCTGTATAAGTAGAATCTGAAATTGTGAATTCTGCGTTTTTACACATCCAATTTATAAACATTATTTTCATCAGCTCAGAAGTATCAAAAGCAAAAAAAAGAAATTTGTCTATTCTGTCTAAAAAAAGGGGAGAATGCAAATTTGCTTGAAACAGTTTCAAAATAGCTATTTTGCGCCTTTGTGTTCGCATGGAGCCCTTTATTATATCTCGACGAAAGTCCGATTGTTGTGAATAACGTATCAAAGCCACTTCGCCTGTTTGATCAAAATTAGTTGTATCTTTAGTTT